AGCAATTTACGTGAGGGGCTGTCCTTAACGGAATATATCATTTCTTGCGCGAGCAAGTATGATATAAATTGCACTCGCTCAAGCTAAAAGAGTTCTAGAGCAACATTTGAGAAGGATGAAATTGCCTGCTTTATGGTACCGGTAAGCCCCACCTATCAATGCAATAGCTTCTGAGCAAGCTATGTGGTTCTACACAAAAAAAGGCTCCTAAAGCTTAGCAGCTACTAGAAAGAAAGTAGTAGCCGCTAAGCAAAGCTATTCGATTTTCTTTGAAGGCTCGTACTAGCAAGAGCTAATAGCAAAAGCAAAGCGAGTAGCCAGCCGCTGCTATCTCTTCCTATATAGCATAGTTTCAAAATTGCCCAAAGCTATTGTCCTATAGAGCTTCCACCTTCCCTACGCTAAATCAAACAAAGGCAGTCCCTAGTGGAGTGAGGTAGTAGCCTTTGATTTAGCTGTAGCAGCTAGGAATTGAGCTTGAAAACTTTGCTTTTGGTTTCATTTAGCTGTAGCTGATTTGGATTGAAAGCCTGTAGCAGCTTGGAGCACACTCGATTGAACTCACACAGGGAGCAGTCTTGCCCAACGGCGTTACAGGACGTCGACATTGGTCAATGAGGAGATTAGGCGGCAGTTGAAAGAGCTGCTCGAAAAGGGTCATGGTTGGCCCAGTACATCCTCTTGTGCCTTGCCCCTATCTCTAAAGGGTCTTGGTGCCGAAGAAGGCTCTAATTACACCACTTCGCTGGAAGAACGGTTTGGTATAATCGCCAGGATTTCAATCAAGATGAAATCGGTTAGTTTGAATGCGTGAAAAAAGACTGTACAAGAGGTCATATACAAGAAAAAAGAAAAGGTAGACTCAATATCATAGAAATCTAATACATCGGAATCAGCACCGTCTTATTCGTTTGCAAAAATAGGACTCAAAAGAATCATGATTCGGTAAATAGGCCACTGATCGGCATCCAAGCTTTACTAACTAATAGGGGTGAGGGTCCCGCGTACCAAGCCATTCGAGGGTAGCTAAGCAAGGAAATAAGCAAAGACAGCTTATGGTCGTGTGCTGGCAAAAAGAGTCTCATCAAAGCTTCCAGTGTCGAGTTGTCACAAGTAGGTTTTTTAGTCATAGCTAGACAGCCAATCTCGATGTCCTTCTCCCCGGTCAGACTCAGTATCCTTGGTTGAAAAAGGGATTGGATAAGGCTCACATTACTGCCACTTCACCAGAAGATCAAGGCCATGTCGAAACTGAAATACCAGAGGCACTTCCTCTTAGCCATTCACTAGAGTTCTTTCTTTTTAAAGAAAGGGAGGGGTGGTAGAGCAAGATTCGCGCATCCAGTTGTCCGGTCAAAAAGAAGAAGGGTCGTGCCCAGTCCCAAACAGTTCTTCCGTTCTGCCTTTCGGGAATCAGATGATGAGAGGACCAAGGCTAGATGATCGTGTCATTCTCTATACGCCTGAAAAACCGTCGTATTCGAGATCTTTCTTTTTGCCTTCGTCCAGTGGAAAGTGGAATGAACCTAGGTTTGAAAAACAGATGTTGCAGGTGAGTCACCACTTCAACAGGAGATCGAACAAGGCTTCTTTCGGCAGCTGAGGATCGTGCCTGACTCCACTCACTACCTTTTAGCGTTAATGGATAAAGAAAGGCCCTCAAAGAGCTCGGTACCAAACAGGCACTGCTAAGGAATAATTGTGCACTCAAAGGAACATGTCATCGAAGAGTTTCCAACATTCATTCTCGAGCGGGGAGCGAGTTCAAGACCAAAGAAAGCCAGAGCATCTCTTCCTTTTCGCCTTGCCTCGAGGGCTTACGGGTCCGTGGGCACAGTTGAACAAGGCTCGTATTCAGATACAGGTGGAGTATCAGAGGTTGAAAAAGGCCAGACCATAAATAAAAAAGTCAGAAAGAAGAATCGAAAGAACCATAGCCAGAAGAACAAAGGAACAGTACATTCAGTGTTGTGTAACAAACAAAAGACAGAGATCTCGTCCGAGACAAGCTTGTCAGGATTAAAGACGTTGGGATTAGATTAGCAGACTATGGATGGGTCAAGACGTCGAGTAAAGTCTCCGTCATCTCCAAAAGCGGGGTGGTTAGGTTCGAGTCTTCATCGATCGGGTGGTCGGACGCAATCTAATAGTAGTATATATTTAGGGGTGAGAAAAGAAAAATCTCTGTCATCTGGCTCCTTCCACGCAAGACGACTAGGATCAAATGGTTTACAATAATGCTAAGAAAGAAGAAGATCGAGACCATTCTTTTTGAGACAAAGGGCTTGACTTCTATCGGGTCAGCGTCGAGGAAGAGTACACCAACTAGTTGGCTATGTAAAAAGAGAGTGGGCTAAAGGGGCATTTTCAGACCGAGAATCACGAAGATGTCGACTTTGCGCTATGCCATACGATCTCAGGATTGCTTCGATTCCTTGACGCTATGTGGGAGAACTCAACCAAGCAATCGGTGGTGAATCAGAGGATTCCATTTTTGAGAGAAAGCAAGGAGAGTGGGAAAGCTAACCTACCCTTCCGTTTGCTGAATCTGACCTTCGTCCAAGAGTTCGGGCTTCTACGCGAAGAACGTGCTTTCTGACATCGAGTTTCAGCTATGCCAAGAGATCACTACTTTGATACGGTCGGTTCCATTGGTCATTCTTCAGGAGAAGTCCCGAAACTGAACTAGTCAATTGAGAGGATCATTGCTAACCCATTGGCTTCATCGAGATCGTCTCGCGCATAAGAGGGCATTTTCAGAATGAGAAGATTCCCTTTCTACACTGACGACATATCCCGCCTCTTCCTTCCTTGCCCGCCTCAGAATATTCCTTCCTGGTGGGACGAAGTCGCATTGATTTCAATTGATTGAATCGGTTCTGGTCTTCGCTAAAAAAGTGAGGCTTTCCAAGACGAGTAGACCTTAGTTACCCGCTTATTGGGACCTGCAAGAAGCAGAGTTTCTTTGCTTTCTTTCGTCACAGTAGTTGGAAAAAGAAAAAGTCAAAGCAGCAGACCAGTAGTCCCATTATCCACCTTTAGAGACATTTTTGAAGAAGGTTCCGTTTAACACATCTTGGCCAAGCAGGAAAAGCAGGAAATAAATGCTTTGTCGGTTGAAGGTGCTCTCTTCTCTACTCCTAGACATAGGGGAGAGGCTCACTCTTCATCCATAGTATCCTCTGCATCTTATGCATCTTCTGTCTCCTCTCTTGGTTTCAGGGAGCCTGTGAGCAAGAGTTCCCCCCGAAAGTTGCTTTGACGGAGGGAAGTGGGCTTCATTCAATGGAATGCTTTGTTGGTTCAGCTCAAGGGGTCCGGTTTTTCGGTTTAGTGTGGAGGGAGGCGCTCTTTGTTGACCTTTCAGGAGACATGTTGTAATGTGAAGTGGCAAGATAATAGATATTGAGTCGATGATCAATCCGACGTTCAATCCTTCTAGAGATGGTGATCTGACTTGTTAAGATCTCTTCTATGCTGAGAATCATCTGTGAATCCCCATTTTGATTGACCTTGACCGGTCATTGCTGGAAAATAGGGCCCCAGCCTCGTTGGCCCCCCAATTCTCAACCCCGACCTACACAAGTGGTTTTAGAACCCACATTTGGAAAAGTTCTGTTAGGTTCTTAGTAGCAGTCGGCGACCCTTTCTTCTTTTATTTTACTTCACATAGCTTTTCGTCTCCTTGATAGCTGGAAGTTCTCCAAAAGTATGAAAAGCTGGAGGACTTTGTACCATCCATTCCAGTGTGGTTGAATTCTGTTCAACAGCCCAAGGACTTGGAGCACATCTTTTGTTATTTCCACTGCTTGAAGTGATTGTTACGACCACGAAGAAACGACGAATCCCAACTACGGATATATAAGAGCCAAAACTGCTAAGGGCATTCCATCCAGCGTAAGCATCTGGATAATCAGGAATGCGACGTGGCATACCCGAAAGCCCTAAGAAATGCATGGGAAAGAGGGTCGGATTAACCCCGAAAAAAGTGATCCAAAAATGGATTTGACCTAAAGTTTCAGGGTATGTCCGACCAAAGATTTTACCCACCCAATAGTGAAATCCTGCAAATAAAGCAAAAACGGCTCCCATAGAAAGTACATAATGGAAATGTGCAACCACATAATAAGTATCATGTAGAGCAATGTCTAGCCCTGAATTTGCCGGGACTATTCCAGTGAGTCCTCCTATGGTGAACAAAAAGATGGACCCTACAGCAAATAACATGGGTGTTTTGTATTGTATCGAACCCCCCCACATGGTAGCGATCCAACTAAAGATTTTGATTCCAGTGGGGACTGCTATGATCATGGTAGCAGCGGTGAAGTAGGCACGGGTATCAACGTCTAAGCCCACAGTAAACATATGATGAGCCCAAACAAGAAATCCAAGAACACCTATACTGATCATGGCATAAACCATGCCTAGATACCCGAAAACCGGTTTTCCCGAAAAAGTCGAAACGATATGACTTATGATACCGGATCCAGGCAGAATGGGAATATACACCTCTGGATGACCGAAGAACCGAAAGAGATGCTGGTATAATATGGGGTCTCCCCCTCCAGCGGGATCAGAAAAGGTTGTATTAAAGTTTCGATCGGTTAATAACATGGTAATAGCCCCTGCCAGTACCGGAAGTGATAATAAAAGTGGGAATGCTGTCACTAGAACGGACCACACAAAGAGGGGTGATCTATGCATAGTCATTCCAGGTCCACGCATGTTGGAAATAGTCGTTATAAAATTGATAGAACCTAAAATGGATGAAATACCAGATAGATGAAGACTAGAAATTGCTGAATCAACTGCTCCTCCAGAATGGCTGGTAATACCACTTAAGGGCGGATAGACCGTCCACCCAGTGCCGCTACCCACTTCTACTAAGGCTGAGCTTAATAGGAGCAAGAGACTTGGTGGCAACAACCAGAATGAAATATTATTTAATCGTGGAAATGCCATGTCAGGTGCACCTATCAGAATCGGAACAGACCAATTAC